TCTCTTGAAATCTTTTCAATGTTTATTTTTCCTTTTACACACGTCTTTTTTTAGGGGGTCTACATCCATTATGTGGCATGGGGGTTACATCCCGTATGAAACTTAATAGTATACCACTTCTACGAATAGCTCTTAATGCAGCATCTCTTCCGAGACCGGGACCTTTTATCATGACTTCTGCTCGTTGCATACCTTGATCCGCTACTGTCCGAATAGCATTTCCTGCTGCGGTTTGAGCGGCAAATGGTGTCCCCCTTCTTGTACCCTTGAATCCACAAGTACCGGCGGAGGACCAAGAAATCACCTGACCTCGTACATCTGTAACAGTCACAATGGTATTGTTAAAACTAGCTTGAACATGAATAACTCCCTTTGGTATTTTACGCGCATTCTTACGTGAACCAATACGTCCATTTCTACGTGAACCAATTTTTGGTATAGGTTTTCCCATATTTTATTATCTCATAAATATAAGTCAGAGATATATGGATATATCCATTTCATGTCAAAAACGGATCCTTTCTATTTTTCTATTTTTTTCATTTTAGATATTTGAATATTCTATTCTAATATATTAATTATAGTAATATATATATAATAGATATATATAATAGAATATTAATCTAATTTGAATACAATTTATTAATTTGATTTATTTGATTTTTTTGTGCATCCGGTCCTTTAGTTTTAGAAAGCCCCCCTTTTTTGTTTTTTGGAAAGATTATCCTTGTCTTTGTTTATGTCTTGGATTGGAACAAATTACTATAATTCGTCCGCGCCTACGGATCAGTCGACATTTTTCACAAATTTTACGAACGGAGGCCCTTATTTTCATATTTGTCATTCCTTAACTGAATTCCGAATATATTTATTGGAAGAAAATAAGGTTTCCTGAGATTTTGAACTTCTAATTGTATCCCCAAAAGAATGTTGAAGTTGAAAAACAGTCTAATCATTCGAATTTAGGTTCCGGGGTTTTTAAAATTATACGCCCTCCGCTTGAATCAAAATAACTTACTTCCATTTTGACTTTATCTCCCGGTAGTATACGTATAAAACTATGTCGAATCCTTCCGGAAACATAACCTAGAATCCTATTTTCATTATAGAAACGAACCTGGAACATACCATTGTGAAGTGATTCAGTAATTAAACCCTCATGAATCCATTTGTTTCTTTTATTCCTATTCCAGTTAAAAACCCTTCCCGTATTAATTAATGTATGAGGAGTGATATTAGAAACCCACTTTTTCTCTCTCTTTTTTCACAAAAATTTATCTAAGTTTCTCATAGAATTCGGATATCAGAAAGATTACCATATATAACATAAAATTTCTCCGCCGATTCTTTCTAATCGAGCCTCTCGATCTGTCATTATACCTCGAGAAGTGGAAAGAATTACAATCCCCATCCCTCCTAAAATTCGAGGAATTCCTTGATAATTCGAATAGATTCGTAGACCAGGTCTACTGATTCGTTTTAAATTCAAACTATTTTTATATGATCCTTTCCTATTTCTTCTATGCCGTAGAGTTAAAACTAAAAAAACTTTTTTGCTTTCCCGATGTTTTCTCACGTTTTCAATAAAACCTTCTCGGAAAAGTATTGTAACAATGTTTTCGGTGATGGTAGTAGATGGTATTCGAACCGTTCCTTTTCTATTCATGTCAGCATTTCGTATAGAAGTTATTATGTCAGCAATGGTGTCCTTACCCATGATAAATTAAAGATTGTTGCCCTTGACTTTTGATATAATCAACATGCTCTTTTATTATTTTATATCTTTTTATTTATGAATTATGGAATTATTAAATATTTTGATATTTAATAATATTTAAAAAAGATTTTTCTATTTATTATTTATAATAAGATTTAGAATAATTACAAATACAAAAAAAAGGTATATGCGTGAGACATAATCAATCTATTAATTAATCTATTTCATTCAAATACTATAAATATATTACGGTCTCGTCTTATAATACCTCGGGTGCTAATGAAACAATTTTAGTGAAATTTAACTGTCTCAATTCCCGGGCGATCGCACCAAAGATTCGAGTTCCTTTTGGATTTCCTTCTTGATCAATGACAACCGCAGCATTATCATCATATTGTATTATCATACCGTTGTTACGTTTGAGTTCTTTACAAGTCCGTACAATTACAGCTCTGATCACTTCTGATCTTTCTAAAGGAGTATTTGGTACTGCTTCCTTGATTACAGCAACAATAACGTCACCAATATAAGCATATCGTCGATTACTAGTTCCTATGATTCGAATACACATCAATTCGCGGGCTCCGCTGTTATCGGCTACATTCAAATGGGTTTGAGGTTGAATCATATCATTTTTTTTCTCTGTTCTTTCAGTGCAAAGGGCGAAATAAAAAAAAAGAAATATTGTGTATCAAAAAAAAAAAGAAACCTACAATTGCAATTGTTTTTTTTTTTCATCCCAAAGACCTCTTTCCTTTGGTTCTAATTATTATGCCGAAATAATGAATTGAGTTCGTATAGGCATTTTTGATGCTGCTATTGCAATAGCTTTTCTGGCTATATTTTCTGTGACTCCGCCCATTTCGTAAAGTATTCTACCTGGTTTAACGACAGCTACCCAATATTCGGGAGATCCTTTTCCCGAACCCATACGTGTTTCTGTAGGTCTTACTGTAACCGGTTTGTCTGGAAATATGCGTACCCATATTTTTCCACCGCGGCGGGCATTTCGTGACATTGCCCGCCGTCCTGCTTCTATTTGTCTAGATGTGATCCAAGTGGGCTCAAGTGCCTGAAGAGCATATCTACCGAAGCAAATATGATTACCTCGAGAGGATATTCCTTTCATTCTTCCTCTATGTTGTTTACGGAATCTGGTTCTTTTGGGGTTATAGTTGATGGTTCTTTCTTTCTCAATTCCATCTCTACTACAGAACCGTACATGAGATTTTCACCTCATACGGCTCCTCGCGAATGAAACGATTAAAATAGAATATACATGGATTTAAAATATTATACCGAATCGTCGTGGGATTTTTTGAGATTTGATCTAATCTATTGGAAATTTGTATATCTTATTTTGATATATAACTAAACAAGTATTTTTTTTATTATAGACAATTCTTGCTATCTAGATAGAAATAGATAATGTAGTTTTGTTATGTTATAAGGTTCTAACGAATTTTTTTTTCCTTTTATTATCATATTGGATTGGCCCCAATTTAGAAATCCAATAAAATAAAGATTTTCGCGGGCGAATATTTACTCTTTTATTATCTATTTTAGATGTAGGGTTAGCCCATGACTCCTCAGAACATGACTTCTCAGAACATGATTCCTCAAAATAAATGGATTGGTTCTTGGTTCGTTCCGCCATCCCACCCAATGAATCTTTAAGATTTGTTTTTAATAAAATCTTAGGCATTCACCGGTTCCGTCGTTCCCATCGCTTCTCGATTAATGGTTAGGTCTGAATTGTACAATGGAGCCTCTAATTCCATTTTCTTTTTTCTTAAGTCAACCTTCTCAGTTTTTAGTGACTCGGGACTCTTGATTTGTTTGTTCTATGAATATAGTCATCTAATTATGGATTAATTAATATTGATGCTTTATTACACTATCTTTTATGAGATGACTCATAGACCTTACATATTAGAATTCTCTATCATTGATATTCTTTTTCTCTCTTTCTTTCACCCTTTCGTTTATCCATATATTCGTATTGCTTCACAACTCATAATCAGATTCGTTTTTCTTTTTTTTTTTTATGCAATATTTCAGTTGGTATAATAATATCGCCAATATATCATATCTTTACTTATATCTTGACTGGTTCTTTAGATCCAGATAATGCGAAGCGATGAGTTGGTTATTAGTTCTATAGTTATTAATTAATTAATACTACGAGTTGGTTTATTTTTTTGTTGAATCAACCACTCTAAAAAAAAAACCAACGCAACGAGTCGCACACTAAGCATAGCAATTATATCAATATCAAATGAGTAATCGAATTTTTATTCAATCTTATAAAATTAAATTAAAATAGCTCATTTTTCTTTTGACTTAACAGAATAAGAATGAAAGAATTTTTCATTTTTTGTTTTTTCGGTAGATAGAACGTTAAAGATAAGGCAAAGCTTATTATTCTTCGTTTACAAATATCCAAATTTTGATGCCTAATACCCCATAAATAGTTCGAACTGTATAGGAACAATAATCAATTTTTGCTCGAATGGTTTGTAGAGGAACCCTACCTTCTCTGATCCATTCGACACGTGCAATTTCTTTTCCGTCGATACGTCCCGCAATTTGTATTTGAATTCCTTTTGTACCTGCCTGTTCAGTTAATTCAATAGCTTTTTTCATTGCTTTACGAAAAGAGACTCTATTCTTTAATTGTCCGGCTATAAATTCTGCAAGAATATTAGGGTGTCCATAAGGGTTTGCAATTCTTGTAATAGCAATGTTGAGTTTTACGTTCATACAATTAAGTTTTTTTTGCACATTCATCTGTAATTCTTCGATTCTTCGAGGTTTACCTTCTATTAATAACTTTGGAAATGCCATATAGATTATGACTTGAATCAGATCGATCCTTTTGTGAATCTTTATTCGTGCAATTCCCTCGACACCAGAAGATATTCTCATATTTTGTTGTACATAATTCTTGATACAATCCCTTATTTTTTCATCTTCTTGTAGACTCTCGGAATAATTTTGTGGTTGTGCAAACCAAAGAGAATGATGACTTTGGGTTGTACCAAGTCTGAAACCGAGCGGATTTATTTTTTGTCCCATAATCCCCCACTATTATACATAAAATGACACTTCGTATCTGTGTATTTTTTTTTATCGATCCGATTTTTTTGAAGCATAATATGGCATATTTTTGTCTTTCATACTCTTCTTTAATTAAAAAATATATCTTTCTTTCAATACAATAAGTTATATGACAATTTAGTAGATAACTTTGTCTTCAAGTTCGAAGTTTTCATTTTTTAGA